TCAAAAAAGACTTTTGTATTGCATCAAATCCAACAAACCCGCCATTTGTCATTTGTGAGGAAGAAAAAAACCAAACCTATGGAACAGAAATAAATAGATCCATAGAAAAGATTCAATTACCCAGATCGGATTATATTTATTTGATACACTCTTGTCAATGTGAATGTGTTGAGAAAAAATACCCAATGAAAAAACAAACGGATTAATTCAATTGAAATGAAATTCAATTTGAATAAAATCTAAAATCACTAAAAAAAAAAAAGAAAAAAAAATAGAAGGAAATTGACTAAAAAATTCACTAGAATTTTAATAAAAAAACTTAATAATAATAATATTAATAATAATAATAAATAACATAATAATAAAAAAATAAATAACATAATAAAAACTAAGAACTTGGATTAGTACTACATAGATAATATCCACATAGGTACAAACAAAAAAACTATAGGGTAGAAGAAAAAATTAGGGAAGAACTCGGAACAAATTCTAGGGTTTATTCAACCAATATAAATCAATATTAAATAGACTAAGAAAGGCGAATCCCCCTTTATTTGTTAATCGAGTCCAATCCATTGAAGGTAATGTCAAATTCTTCTATTTCGAGACCGAATTGCTTCATTTATTCACTTGATTTGTTCCTATCCATCTTAATAAAAATTTCTATCAAATAAATTCCAATATCCAATAAGAAATAAGATAAGAATCAAATAAGATTAAAAAAAATATCTATATCGATCTATATAGATATAAGTATGAATAAAATATGAATAGCAAGAGAAGGGGGATAATATAGAAAAAGCTAGATATGTATATAAATTATCCACATCCTCTTTTTTTTATTTCATTTAAGTAAATTGCGTTTGTTTAAAACGAAGTTATGTAAAAACCCCCGCCCTCTTTAAAATATCATGAACAGTTTCTGTAGGTTGAGCGCCTTTTTCAAGGAAATCGAGAATAACAGGAACATTTAAATGGGTTTGATTTTTTATCGGATCATAAAAACCCACTTTCCGAAGATCTCTTCCTTCTCTTCGGGACCGAACATCAATTGCAACGATTCGATAAACGGCTCATTGGGATAGAGGTACAAAAAAAAGGACCCCCCCCTAGAAACGTATAAGAAGTTTTCTCTTCGTACGGCTCGATAAAAAAGGGATTCGAAGTTCCGTCTATATCTATATTTATTCTATATCTATATATAGAATAAATATAGATATAGAATAAGGATCTCTGGGACGGAAGGACTCGAACCTCCGAATAGTGGGACCAAAACCCAATGCCTTACCACTTGGCCACGCCCCATTTTGATTTCTATTTAACACTAATAAAACTAATATTGGTATTGGTTCTTCGTCAATTCTCGCCCAAATAGATATGAAATATATTGGCTTGTTGTTCGGATTTTGATATGTGGAGATATAGAATTAAACTGAATTTATTGATCATAATATATAATTAAATTAAGATATTGTATGAAAATATGATTTCTTCTATTTTGATTTGAGAATTGAAGGGTTTTGGATTGGGTGCGTTTAAACGTTTAAAGAAGGGTTTTTGGTCTACCTTACTTTATTTATTTATTTACTTTCTTATATTTTATATCAATTTTTATACCAATAACATATTAATAACTCAGTCAAAATACAATTATCGTCAAGAACAAATTAATAACTCAGTCAAAATACAATTATCTTCAAGAAAAAATGTTTGTTATGTTTAATATTTTTAGTTTGATTTGGATCTGTATTAATTCTGTCCTTTATTCAAGCAGTTTTTTCTTCACAAAATTGCCCGAAGCTTACGCTTTTTTGAGTCCAATCGTAGATGTTATGCCAGTAATCCCTGTGCTCTTTTTTCTATTAGCCTTTGTTTGGCAAGCTGCTGTAAGTTTTCGATAAAATCTTTAATACTGTCCTAGAAGAATTCATGGTTTATTCAAGAAACCAATTCTAACAATTGATAAGATCAGATAAGTCTTATAATATAAGCCCTCAACTCAAACATCGAAATTAGTGTATAGATGCGAGAAATCGGGATCGCCCTATTTCCGCATTCTAACCTTTCGGACCCTTTTTCCATTCCATTGAAAAAGACCCTATTAGAATTCGAGCCCCCCCCAAGATCGAATTCTAAATACGAAAAATATCTAATTTTAGGTATAAAAGAAAATCTTTGGTAATGAAAGACTCGACTTTTATTACAAATGAATTTTGAAAAATTCTTTTCGATTTCTATAAACCACTTCATTTCTTGGTATCAAAGTATAATATGTGGTATAAAAATAGAGAATCTATTTTCTTTTTTTTTTTTTTTCTAAACCAAAAAAAGATCTTGGAGATTATGTAATGCTTACTCTCAAACTCTTTGTTTACACAGTAGTGATATTCTTTGTTTCTCTCTTCATCTTCGGATTTTTATCTAATGATCCAGGGCGTAATCCTGGACGCGAAGAATAAGAAATAAGGTTTTTTCCTTGCTTGAGTTTAACTGTTCTTAG